GTGCATGCATTTGAAATATTATAAATAGATACACATTTGGCTAGAAAACAAACTACTCGAGGGCTTCCTGTTTCCGGGGGGTTTACAGAATCGTTAGGCATCTCAGGAGTTTAGGGGGGTAGGGGGGTTTAACGCTTAAAAACCTCCACCCAGGGCGATATATTAGGGATCTTACGAGGGAGTAAACACGGTTTATGCTCTTGAGATTGATATATGCAATTCTTGTGTTATGACTTTCAACATGGATACTATTTCCTTGCTCGCCTAGGGCGAGTCCGACCTTGTTAATAAGTTTACGTGCACTGTGAAATGCCAATTGAAAAGGAAAGAAAAAAAAAAGAACCAGTGACCCCCTAGAAAGAACGCCCGGCATGGGGGGTTATCTCGCCAGATGATTGCCACCATTAACTTATGTAAGCGTCGATGAAAGTGGGAGGAGTAATATCAATTAATGGCCCTGAAATAGGAACCAAATGCCAGGAATAATTCACTAAGTGAAACCCCCACGATATCTGTCCCTGACCATCAATAACCGTGTGCGCGTATTTGTGCTGGTTGGTCGGTTCTTACTGGGTAAAATAGTAAGAATATAGCGGGATGAGGTTTTATGGTATGAATTTACTAATCAATAGTTAATTGAGTCTTATAAATTTGTCTTATGTAAACCTTAAGCAGATGGTGGTGTATGAATGGGTTAAGCCGAGTAATGGTGATTATACATATATGTACTAAATCATCCTATGTATGGTTAATATAGATTAATGGGGTTAATACATATATGTATATACAGACTACAAGGAGTAGTTTAGGCTAGAACGCTAGCTTTGGGAGTTAGTGGTGAGGGTTAAAATCCCCCCTCTTTGAGCAGTAGGGGGGACTTTAACCTCCAACATTCGGCTTACAAGGCCGATGCTCTGATTTGAGCTACTAATGCAGAGTAGTTCAAGCGCTTTATTCTCTAACCATCCGGCTAGGGGCATGAAGATCAGGAACAGGGTGAAGTACAGTAGGGATGCTACCTGTCCGATGATGATGAAGGGGTGTTCAACAGGTATGCCTCCAATTCAAGTTAGGATGGCTACGTCAGCGACTAGGGCTCAGAACAAAAGTTGAGTGAGGGGGCGGAATGTGAGGCCTCGTTGCTTGGAGGTGTGGAGGACCGGGACTAGTAATAGAACAAGGATAGAGGCTAAGAGTGCTAGTACGCCTCCTAGTTTGTTTGGGATTGAGCGGAGAATTGCGTAGGCGAATAGGAAGTATCACTCAGGCTTAATGTGGGGAGGGGTAACGAGTGGGTTTGCAGGGATGAAGTTGTCGGGGTCTCCTAGGAGGTTGGGTGAAAATAGTGCTAGTGAGGTTAGGGCGACAAGTATAGCTGCAAAACCAAGGAGGTCTTTGTATGAGAAGTACGGGTGGAACGGGATCTTGTCTGTGTCCGAGTTTAATCCGAGGGGGTTGTTTGAGCCTGTTTCGTGTAGGAAAAGGAGGTGAATTACAGCCAGGGCCGCAATGATAAAGGGGAATAAGAAGTGGAAGGCGAAGAATCGGGTTAGGGTGGCGTTGTCTACGGAAAAGCCCCCTCAGATTCATTGAACGAGGGTGTTTCCAACATAGGGCACTGCAGACAGCAGGTTGGTGATGACTGTAGCCCCTCAGAATGATATTTGTCCTCAGGGTAGGACGTAGCCCACGAAGGCTGTTATTATCACTAGGAGTAGTAGGACTACGCCAATAAACCATGTTTCTTTGTAGAGGTACGAGCCATAGTACAGGCCCCGTCCGATGTGGAGGTAGGTGCAGATGAAGAAGAAGGATGCGCCGTTAGCATGCATGTTTCGGATGAGTCAGCCGTAGTTTACGTCCCGGCAGATATGTGCGACAGATGAAAAGGCGGTAGCAATATCAGAGGTGTAGTGTATAGCTAGAAACAACCCCGTGAGAATTTGGGCAGCTAAACAAAGACCTAGTAGAGACCCAAAGTTCCACCATACTAAAATATTGGATGGGGTAGGGAGATCGACTAGCGCGTCGTTGGCGATTTTTAGTAGTGGGTGGGTTTTGCGGAGGCTTGCCATTAGAGGTTCTTATAGTTGAATACAACGGTGATTTTTCAATTCATTAGTCCTGGTTAAAGTCCTGGTAAGAATTATGCTTTATCTTATGTTTTTGTTATTGTTAGGCCTGGTGTTAGGTCTGGTTGCTGTTGCTTCTAACCCTTCACCCTTTTTTGCTGCCCTGGGGTTGGTTGTGGTAGCTGGTCTGGGGTGTGGATTGTTAGTGGGCCACGGGGCCTCCTTCTTGTCCTTAGTTCTTTTTTTGATTTATCTGGGGGGGATGTTGGTTGTATTTGCGTACTCAGCAGCCTTGGCTGCTGAGCCTTACCCTGAGAGCTTGGGTAGCCTCCCTGTGGCGGCTCTTATGGTGGTCTATTTGTTAGGGGTGGGAGTAGTGTCGAGCCTATTTTGGGGTGGGTGGTATGAGGCTTGTTGGCTTGCTGTGGAAGAGCTCGGTGAGTTTTGTGCGTCCCGTGCGGACGTCGCGGGGGTGGCGATGATGTATTCGTTTGGGGGGGGAATATTAGTAGTTAGTGCTTGGGTGCTGCTTCTTACGTTGTTTGTGGTGCTGGAGTTGACTCGGGGCCTTGGTCGCGGGACGCTCCGGGCAGTCTAAATATAAGGGTGAGGGTGGCAAGCGTCAGGGTAAGTAGGAACAAGGTGAGGTAGGTTTTGATAGCTCCTTGTTGAGTGTTGCTTGTAGTTGTGACTAGGGGGATGTTTATTGAAACAATTGCCTTGGGGCCTGATTTCTCTAGTCAGGTTTGGTCGATTATTTGGGTGGCGACCGTTTGTCCTAGTACTAGGTTTAGTTTCGGGGTGAGGCGGTGGGTGATTGTTGGGAAGAAGCCTAGCATGTTGGAGAAGCGGTGGGGGGCTAGCTTAGGGATGGGGTTTAATTGCTTGTTTGTTAGGGAAGCAAGTTCTAGTGCTGTTAAGAGGCCTAGAATAGTGACTAGGAGGGCGGCCAGTTTCAGCAGGGGGGGTATGGACATGATGGGTGTTTTTATGGGGGTGATGTTCGAAGTGATGAGTAGGCCGGCTACGATACTTCCTCAGGCAAGTCGTTTGATAGGGTTAATGACAGCGGGGTTGTTTTCATTAATGGGGGGGAGGGAGTTAAACCGGGGGTGGCCTATAGATACAAAGAAGACTAGGCGGAGGCTGTAGACAGCCGTGAAAGAGGTGGCTAGTAGTGTCAGTGTGAGGGCCCAGGCGTTAAGGTGGGAGGTGTTTAGGGCTTCGATGATTGCGTCTTTGGAGAAGAAGCCGGCTAAGAAGGGGGTGCCGGTGAGGGCAAGGCTTCCGAGGGTGAGGCAGGAGGATGTGAAAGGTGTTAGATTGTGTATTCCCCCCATTTTCCGAATGTCTTGTTCATCGTTTAGGCTGTGGATGATTGAGCCTGAGCAGAGGAAAAGTATTGCTTTGAAAAAGGCGTGGGTGCAGATGTGGAGGAAGGCAAGTTGTGGTTGGTTTAGTCCGATAGTGACCATTATCAGGCCTAGTTGGCTTGATGTTGAGAAGGCTACGATCTTTTTGATATCATTCTGTGTAAGAGCACAGGCGGCTGTAAATAAGGTGGTGAGGGCCCCTAAACAGAGACAGGTGGTGAGGGCTGTTTGGTTGTTTTCTATTAAAGGGCTCATTCGAATCAGTAAGAAAATACCGGCAACAACTATAGTGCTTGAGTGCAGTAGGGCAGACACCGGTGTTGGGCCTTCTATGGCTGAGGGGAGTCAGGGGTGTAACCCAAATTGGGCTGATTTACCGGTAGCGGCAATAATAAGGCCTAGAAGTGGGAGGGTGAGGTCGGTGTTGCTACTGCTTGAAAACATTTGGTGTATTTCTCATGAGTTGACGTTTGTGGCTAATCATGCTATAGCGAAGATTAGCCCAATATCTCCGACTCGATTGTACACAACTGCTTGGAGGGCAGCGGTGTTAGCGTCAGCTCGGCCATACCACCAGCCGATAAGTAGGAATGATATAATACCCACACCTTCCCAGCCGATGAAAAGTTGAAACATGTTGTTGGCTGTGACTAGCAGGATTATGGCGATTAGGAAGACAAGTAGATATTTGAAGAATCGGTTTATGTAGGGGTCTGAGTGTATATATCAGGAGGCGAATTCTATAATAGATCAGGTGACGTAGAGGGCAATAGGGGTGAAAATGGTTGAGTAGATATCGAATTTTAGGCTGACGGTAATGTCGAACGTAAGTGTGTTTATTCAGGTTCAGGTGGTGACAATTGTTTCTGTGCCGTTGCTTACGAAGAGAAGTAATGGTAGCAGGCTAACTAGAAATGCTAGCTTTACTGCTGTTTTTACTTGGGTGAGGGCTCAATGGGGGGGTTTGGGTTTGGGGGTTATGGTTGTGAGGATGGGGGTGATTAGTAGTGTAATAACAATTATCAGGCTTGAGGATATAATAACGGGGACGATGTGCATAGCTACTACTTGGAGTTGCACCAAGAGTTTCTGGTTCCTAAGACCAGTGGATGACTGTTATCCTTTAGGAGCTGGTGAGTGAGCCCAGGGGTTCAACCGGGGTTGCGAAAGTTAGCAGTCTTCGTTGCTTGCGAGCCTCTCTCGGTGGGCAAGGGGGCTTCCACCCCTGTTTTTAGAATCACAATCTAATGTTTTCGTTAAACTATGCCTACAACAGGTCCAACCTCAGACTAGCTCGGGCTTGAGAATTAGTAGTGTGAGGGGTAGCAAGTGGAGGGTCATTAGTAGGTGTTCTCGGGTGTGGGAAGGTTCTAATGCAAGGATATGTGACGGGACAGGGCCTCGTTGGGTTATAAGAAACATGTATAGTGAGTAGGCTGCGGTGATGAGGGTGCCCGCTCCCGTGAGGGCAAGGGTTCAGTAGGACCAGTTGAATAAAGAGGTTAGGATCATGAGTTCCCCTATCAAGTTAGGAAGGGGGGGTAGGGCTAAATTAGCGAGACTGGCAATGAATCATCACGAGGCTATTAGTGGTAGGAGTATTTGTATGCCCCGGGCCAAAATTATTGTTCGGCTGTGGGTTCGTTCGTAGTTTGTGTTTGCCAAACAAAAGAGGGCGGAGGAAGTTAGTCCGTGAGCGATCATAAGAATTAGTGCACCCGAGAATCCTCAGGGGGTTTGGATGAGAATTCCCCCTACTACTAGGCCTATATGGCTGACAGATGAGTAGGCAATTAATGACTTTAGGTCTGTTTGTCGTAAGCAGATTGAGCCGGTCATGACAACGCCTCAGAGGGCGAAAATAATGAAGGGGTAACTTAGTTCTTTAGTTAGGGGTTCGAGGGTTACAAGTATGCGCATTATACCATATCCGCCTAGTTTTAGTAAAACTGCTGCGAGTACTATGGAGCCTGCTACGGGGGCCTCTACGTGTGCTTTGGGGAGTCATAAGTGTGCTCCGTACAGCGGTATTTTTACTAGGAAAGCTAATAAGCAGCCCGCTCACCATAATTTGTCTGCATAGGTAGTTAGGGGGGTGGGGCTAGAATAGTGAAGTGTTAGTAGAGACAGGGTCCCTGTGTTATTTTGTAGCAGAAGAAGGGCTACGAGGAGGGGTAGTGATCCTGCTAGGGTGTAAAATAAAAAGTAGGTGCCTGCGTTAAGTCGTTGTGTCTGGTTCCCTCAGCGTGTGATTAGAATGAGGGTCGGGATAAGGGTGGCCTCAAATATGATATAAAACATAATAATCTCTGTAGCGCTGAATGCTACAATTAGGAAGAGTTGAAGGGAGGTTAGTAGCGTGATGTATGTTCGTTGACGGTTTAATGGTTCAGGGGCCATGTGATTTTGGCTGGCGAGAATTATTAGGGGGAGGAGTCAGCAAGTTAGGACGAGGAGGGGGGTGGAAAGAGGGTCCGTTCCTATGTGGAGGTTTAAACAAGATCAGCCTGTTTCTGACGGGTTCTTTAATCAGGTTAAGCTAATTACTGCGATTGTGAGGCTGTGGAATAGTGTCGTTGGTCATAGCCATTTTGGGGGGGCTAGTCATGCTGTAGGTATGAGCATCAGGGTAGGGATTAAAATTTTTAGCACTGTAAAAGGTTGAGGCTTTGTAGTCGGTCAGTGCCATGGGTTCGGGCGGTGGCGACTAGCAGGCCTAGTCCTGCACTTGCTTCACAGGCTGAGAAGGCCAGGAGGAGTATAGGGGAGGCTGAAAAGTTAGTGGTGGAAAGCTGCATGGTTCATAAGGAGAGGGCGATAAATAAAGATAGTATTATACCCTCAAGGCAGAGCAGTGCAGAGAGGAGGTGGGTTCGGTGAAATGCTAGTCCTGTTAGTCCTAGTATAAAAGAGGATGAGAGGGCAAAATGGGCGGGGGTCATTAGGTTATTATGGACTTGAACCATAAGTTTTTGAGCCGAAATCAAATGTTTTCTTTAAACTAATTACCTATTCGGCCCACTCTAATCCGCCTTGTAGTCACTCATAGATTAAGCCGAGAGTGAGAAGGATCAAGACTAGGGATGCTCAAGAAAACGTTAGGAGGGGGGCTTCCAGTTGGTTCCCTCAGGGAAGGGGAAGGAGGAGGGCAATTTCTAGGTCGAAGAGAAGAAAGAGGATGGCGACTAGGAAGAATCGGAGGGAGAAGGGTAGCCGGGCCGATCCGACAGGGTCGAAGCCGCACTCGTAGGGGGAGAGTTTCTCATGGTCCGGGGATATGAGGGGGAGCCAAAAGGATACGATAGCTAGCAGAGTGGAAAGGGCGATAGCAATAGTGATGATTGTAATAACCAGGTTCATTATCTCTCCTTGGATTTTAACCAAGACCGGGTGATTGGAAGTCACTTATACTAAGTTTAGTACTAGAAAGATTAGGAACCTCATCAATAGATTGAGACGTACAGGAAGAGTCAGACGACGTCTACGAAATGTCAGTATCAGGCAGCGGCTTCAAAGCCGAAGTGGTGTTCAGAGGTGAAGTGGTGTTGGACTTGTCGGAGTAGACACACGGCTAGGAAAGTAGAGCCAACAATGACGTGGAGTCCGTGGAATCCTGTTGCTACAAAAAATGTAGAGCCATAGACTCCGTCTGCGATTGTAAATGGCGCTTCATAGTACTCTATGGCTTGTAGAAAGGTGAAGTAGAAGCCAAGTAGGATGGTTAGTAATAACGATTGAATTGCTTGGTTTCGGTGGCCCTCCATAATGCTATGGTGGGCTCAGGTAACTGTTACGCCCGAAGCGAGTAAGACTGCTGTGTTAAGCAGGGGGACTTCGAAGGGGTCGAGGGGGGTGATTCCAGTAGGGGGTCAGCAGCCCCCTAATTCGGGGGTAGGGGCTAGGCTGGAGTGATAGAAGGCTCAGAAAAAGCCTAGGAAGAAGAACACTTCTGAGGTGATGAATAGGATTATTCCGTAGCGTAGGCCCTTTTGGACGGGGGGTGTGTGGTGGCCTTGGAATGTTCCTTCTCGTGTGATGTCTCGTCATCATTGATACATTGTGAGGAGTAATAAAATGAGTCCTAAAATTAATAGGATTAGAGAGTTGAAATGGAATCAGATCGCGAGACCTGATGTTAAGAGCAAAGCGGCGACCGCGCCTGTAAGCGGTCAGGGACTGGGGTTTACTATGTGGTATGCGTGTGCTTGGTGGGCCATTAGACGTTCTCTTGGAGGTAGAGGCTTAGAAGAAGTACGAATACATAGGCCTGAATTATTGCTACGGCCACTTCTAGAAGTGTTAATAAGAGTAGGACAGTGCCTGTTAAAATTGCTACTATTGGTATCATGGGGAGTAGGACGAAGGCAGCTGTGGCGATTAGTTGAATTAGCAAGTGTCCCGCTGTGAGGTTGGCTGTCAATCGTACGCCTAGGGCCAGGGGTCGAATAAACAGGCTAATTGTTTCAATAACAATTAGTACTGGGACTAGAGGGGAGGGGGTCCCCTCGGGGAGGAGGTGTCCGAATGCAGCGGTGGGCTGGTTGCGCAGGCCAATAATTACTGTGGCTAGTCAAAGGGGAACAGCTAGGCCTATGTTTAAGGATAGTTGTGTTGTAGGGGTAAAGGTATAAGGGAGTAGGCCTAGTAGGTTTAGTGTGATGAGGAATACTATTAGTGAGCTGAATAGTAGGGCTCATTTATGTCCGCCTATGTTTAGGGGTAGTAAAAGTTGCTGAGTAAATCGGTTGATAAACCAGTTTTGTAGGGTGAGTAGGCGGTTGTCTAGTCACCGGGATGTGGGGGTCGGAAATAGTAGCAGTGGTAGGCTTAAGGCCAAAACTATCAAAGGGACCCCCAGGAAAGAAGGGCTTTCAAATTGGTCGAAGAAATTTACTACCATGGTCACAGTCATGTCTGAGGCTTGGATGCTTTTGTGGCCTCAGGGCTTGGTTCGTTCGGGAATTTATGGGCTAAAACTTTCGGTGGGAGGATGGTTAGAAAGATTAGTCATGAGAAAAATAGGATGGTGAATCAGGGGACGGGGTTAAGCTGGGGCATATCACTAAGGGTGGTTGGGAGCCACCAGTCTTTAGCTTAAAAGGCTAACGCTTGGCCCTGTCTAGCTTCCTAGTGATGAGTCTTGGAGTATTAAAGATGATCAGTTTTCGAAGTGTTCTAGGGGGACAGCTTCTACTACGATAGGTATGAAGCTATGGTTAGCCCCACAGATTTCAGAGCATTGACCGTAGAAGACTCCTGGTCGGGATGTAATGAATGCTGCTTGGTTTAGGCGCCCGGGTACGGCATCCATTTTTACGCCTAGGGCGGGCACTGCTCAGGAGTGAAGGACGTCTTCGGCAGTTACTAGCACTCGGATGGGGGACTCAACAGGGACAACTATTCGATGGTCAGCTTCTAGTAGTCGGAACTGGCCGGGGGTGAGGTCTTGAGTTGGGATTATATACGAGTCAAACCCTAGGCTCTCGTAGTCAGTGTATTCGTAGCTTCAATATCATTGGTGGCCGATTGCTTTGATGGTTAGGTGGGGGTCATTAATTTCGTCTATAAGGTATAAGATTCGAAGGGAGGGTAGTGCGATTAAAATTAGGATAATGGCTGGGAGAATGGTTCAGATGATTTCGATCTCTTGGGAGTCGAGGATATACTTATTTGTTAGCTTAGTTGAGACTATAGCAACAATGATGTAGAGGACTAGCGTGCTAATGAGGAAGACGATTATTAGGGCGTGGTCGTGGAAATGTAGTAGTTCTTCTATAACTGGAGAAGCTGCGTCTTGAAAACCTAGTTGTGAGGGATGGGCCATTGTTGTTCAAGGCACGTGGGGGCTAACCCACAACGTTGCTTTGACAAAGCAGTATAATATTTCTTTTACTAGTGCCTTAATGAAGAAAGTGGCAGAGTGGTGATGTGGTTGGCTTGAAACCAGCCCATGGGGGTTCGATTCCTCCCTTTCTCGTTTAGTTTTATTGGTCTGTACGAATGCAGGCTCCTCAAATGTGTGGTAAGGAGGGGGGCAGCCATTTAGTCATTCTACGTTTGTTATGGCTAGCTCTACTGACTGAACTTCACGTTTAGATGCGAAGGCTTCTCAGATGATGAATAAGAATATGATGACTGCTACTAGGGACACTAATGATCCAATGGAGGAGACAGTGTTTCATAGGGTGTAAGCGTCTGGGTAGTCTGAGTAGCGCCGTGGTATCCCGGCTAGGCCAAGGAAATGTTGAGGGAAGAAGGTTAGGTTAACCCCCACGAACATAACCCCAAACTGAGCTTTAGTTCATGTGTCGTGCAGAGTGTAGCCTGAGAACAGTGGGAATCAGTGTACGAAAGCTGCGATAATGGCAAAGACGGCTCCCATGGATAAGACATAGTGGAAGTGGGCAACTACATAGTATGTATCATGAAGGACAATGTCCAGGGAGGAGTTGGCCAGTACAATGCCTGTTAGGCCTCCGACTGTAAATAAGAAAATAAAGCCGAGAGCCCATAAGAGTGGGGTTTCTCATTTAATTGCCCCTCCGTGCAGGGTTGCCAGTCAGCTAAAGACTTTAACACCAGTGGGGATTGCGATAATTATTGTGGCGGATGTGAAGTATGCCCGTGTGTCTACGTCCATTCCGACTGTGAATATGTGGTGAGCTCAAACAATAAACCCTAGTAGGCCGATGGCTATTATAGCTCACACTATGCCCATGTAGCCGAAAGGTTCTTTTTTCCCTGAGTAGTAAGCAACAATGTGTGAGATTATTCCAAAGCCTGGAAGAATAAGAATGTATACCTCGGGGTGACCAAAGAATCAGAATAGGTGTTGGTAGAGGATGGGGTCACCTCCTCCTGCAGGGTCGAAGAAAGTGGTGTTTAGGTTTCGGTCGGTAAGAAGTATGGTGATACCCGCGGCAAGGACAGGCAGGGAGAGTAAAAGGAGGACTGCAGTGATCAAGACGGACCACACGAACAGGGGGGTTTGGAATTGAGAGATGGCCGGGGGCTTCATATTAATAATTGTTGTAATAAAGTTGATGGCCCCGAGAATTGAGGACACCCCTGCTAGATGAAGGGAGAAAATTGTTAGGTCTACAGAGGCCCCAGCATGTGCTAGGTTGCCCGCTAGTGGGGGGTAGACTGTTCACCCGGTTCCTGCTCCGGATTCTACTCCCGAGGAAGCAAGGAGAAGGAGAAAAGAGGGGGGGAGTAGCCAGAAACTTATGTTATTTATTCGAGGGAATGCCATATCTGGGGCCCCAATCATTAGGGGAATCAGCCAGTTTCCGAACCCCCCGATTATAATTGGTATAACTATAAAGAAAATTATTACAAAGGCATGCGCTGTAACAATTACGTTGTAGATCTGGTCGTCTCCTAAAAGTGCGCCGGGTTGGCTTAGTTCGGCACGGATAAGTAAGCTTAAAGCGGTGCCTACTATCCCAGCTCAGGCACCAAAAATTAAGTATAGGGTGCCGATATCTTTGTGATTGGTCGAGAAAAATCAACGTGTGATTGCCACAGGTAAGATGGCTGAGTTTTAAGTGGTGGGTTGTAGCCCCATAGAGAGAGGTTCGAGTCCTCTTCTTATCAAGCTCCGAGGTGTTAACACGTTAGATTGCAAATCTAAAGAAGTAGATTATCGTCTACCGGGGCTTTCCCCCGCCTCTGTCGCCGGACAGGCGGGGGAAAGGTAGATGGATGCTCGCTGGCTTGGGCGTTTAGCTGTTAACTAAAAGTTTGTAGGATCGAGGCCTACCCATCTAGTAAGGCTTTATCTTAATTAAAGTGTCTGTTTTGCATGCAGGAGATGTGGGGTAACGTCCCGCAAGTCTTACAGGGGCTGGGAGGGTTTCACTCCCGCTTAGGGCTTTGAAGGCCCTTGGTCTGATTGCTAGCCTAAGCCTCTTACAGGATCAGTAGGGTCGTTAGAGCCGGGGTTAGAGGGAGTAGAAGGATGGTTATTGTGGTTGAGATGGCGAGCGGTATTGTGAGGCGGGGTCGGGGGAGGCGTCATGGGGAGGTGCCAATTAGGGTGTTCGGTGATATTGTTAGGGTTATTGCATAGGAGAGTCGTAGATAGAAGTAGAGGCTAAGGAGAGCGCTTAATGCGGCGATGGTGGCAGTCAGGGCTAGGTCCTGTTTTGTTAGTTCTTGTAGGATTAGTCATTTTGGCATGAAGCCCATTAGTGGGGGGAGGCCTCCTAGGGAGAGAAGGACCAAAGGCGTGATGGCGGTGATGGCGGGGGCTTTGGCTCATGAGGTGGCCAGGGTATTGATGTCTGTGGAGGCGTTTAGTTTGAATACAAGAAATGTTGAGGATGTTATGGTTATGTAGGTGAGGAGGGTGAGGAGGGTGAGGGAGGGTGAAAATTGCAGTACTAGGATTATTCAGCCTAGGTGGGCGATGGAGGAGTAGGCTAGGATCTTCCGCAGTTGTGTTTGGTTTAGGCCCCCCCAACCGCCCACTAGGGTGGAGGTTAGTCCTAGAAATAAAAGGATTGTGGGGTTGGTGGGTTGGAGTTGTAGGATGAGGGCAAAGGGGGCGAGTTTTTGTCAGGTAGAGAGGATTAGTCCGGTAGTGAGATCGAGGCCCTGAAGTACTTCGGGGAGCCATGAGTGAAGTGGGGCTAGTCCGACTTTAAGTGCGAGGGCGACAATAATTATTGTTGTTGGGAGGGGGTGGGAGGTTTGTTGAATGTCCCATTGTCCGGTTAGTCAGGCGTTGGTGGTGCTTGCAAAGAGGAGCATGGCAGCGGCGGCTGCTTGTGCCAGGAAGTATTTTGTTGTGGCTTCAACTGCTCGGGGGTGGTGGTGTCGTGCTATGAGCGGTAGGATGGCGAGGGTGTTTATTTCGATGCCTATTCAGGCGAGTAGTCAGTGTGAGCTTGCAAAGGTAATAGTTGTTCCTAGGCCTAGGCCGAGAAATAAGGTAGATAAAAAGTAAGGGCTCATTAGTAAAGGCAGGACTTTAACCTACATGTTCGGGGTATGGGCCCGAAAACTTAATTAGTTGACTTTACTAGGAAGTGGTGTAGTGGAAGCACGAGGATTTTTGATGTCCTCAGGTTGGGTTCGAGTCCCTTTTTCCTAAGGAGCTGGAGGGGTTTTAACCCTCGTGATTCACTCTATCAAAGTGACCCTTTGTTCAGGCACGGCTCCTATTCTATGGTTGCGGGGGCAACCCTGTGAGTGCGATTGGGAGTGACAGGTGCCAGATAATAAGCGCTAGTGTGAGGGGGAGGAAATTTTTTCAGATTAGGTGTATTAGCTGGTCGTAGCGAAATCGAGGGTACGAAGCTCGCACTCATAAGAATATGATGGATAGTAAGGCGGCTTTAGTCATCAGGTTAACTGCGGTTAATTCTGGAATGGCGGGCATGTGGGAGGCCCCTAGAAATAGTGTGGCGGAAAGTGTGTTTATGAGGAGAATGTTAGCGTACTCCGCTAGAAAGAATAGGGCGAAGGGGCCTCCTGCATATTCTACGTTGAATCCTGAGACTAGTTCCGATTCTCCTTCAGTGAGGTCGAAGGGTGCTCGGTTAGTTTCTGCTAAGGTGGAAATGTATCATATTGCAGCTAGGGGTCAGGCTGGTAGAATCAGTCAGATCGTTTCTTGGGCGGTGTTAAAGGTTTGCAGGGTGAAGCCTCCAGTAAAGATGATGGTGCTTAGTAAGATGAGGCCTAGGCTTACCTCGTAGGAGATAGTTTGGGCGACAGCTCGGAGGGCCCCGATTAGGGCATATTTTGAGTTGGATGCTCAACCTGAGCCTAGAATGGAGTAGACGGCGAGGCTTGACAGGGCTAGGACAAAGAGAATCCCTAGGTTCAGGTCGATCACAGGGTAGGGAAGGGGTATGGGTGCTCATAGTGTTAGGGCCAGTGTTAGTGCTAGCATGGGGGTGGCTAAAAATAGAAGGGGAGACGAAGTCGAAGGTCGCACGGGTTCTTTAATGAAAAGTTTAACTCCGTCAGCAATAGGCTGTAATAGCCCGTAGGGGCCTACAATGTTGGGGCCCTTGCGTAGTTGTATATAACCCAAGACCTTTCGTTCGAGCAGGGTTAAGAATGCGACGGCTAGGAGCACGGGGACGATAAAGGTAAGGGGATTGATGATATAGATTAGAAGGGCGGAGGTCATAGTTAGGGAGAGGACTTGAACCTCTGTTTGAAGGGCTTAGGCCTTTTGCAATTACCGAGCTCTGCCACGCTAACACGCCGTTATCTCAGGCGTAATAGGGTATGCCCTATTGCCTATTTTAGTTGCCTTCATCAGGTGGGGGTGGGGTGTATCTTTAATATGGGCCCCTTCTTCTCGGTCCTTGCGTACTAGAAAAGACCATACCATAGATAGAAACTGACCTGGATTACTCCGGTCTGAACTCAGATCACGTAGGACTTTAATTGTTGAACAAACAAACCCTTAATAGCGGCTGCACCATTAGGATGTCCTGATCCAACATCGAGGTCGTAAACCCCCTTGTCGATAGGGTCTCTAGAAGGGGATTGCGCTGTTATCCCTAGGGTAACTCGGTCCGTTGATCGGCTTTGCCGGGTCTTTATGGTCAGAAGTTCTGTTAATTAGAGCGGGGGCTCTTATTTGTGGAAGGGGGTGCTTCCATTCCGCGCGGGGGTTTTGTATTGCCCCGTGGTCGCCCCAACCGAAGACATTGGAACAGGAGGGTATTTCGCTTCCGTCTTGTGTTAAGAGCAGTTAATATAGTCTGTTCTAGTGTCTAAAGCTCCATAGGGTCTTCTCGTCTTATGTGTTTATTCCCGCTTCTGCACGGGAAGATCAATTTCATTGACTGGATAGAGGAGACAGCTAAGCCCTCGTAATGCCATTCATACAGGTCTCCATTTAAAAGACAAGTGATTACGCTACCTTCGCACGGTCAAAATACCGCGGCCGTTAAACTAATAGTCACAGGGCAGGCGGGACCTCTTATTCGTTGATTGCAAGAGGCGATGTTTTTGGTAAACAGGCGAGGCTTATAAGATGTTTGCCGAGTTCCTTCTCTTTCTTTTAGTCTTTCCCTTGGGGCACACCAGTGTAGGGGTAACGGTAAACTGTTGGGGGGTCTTCCTGTTATTTGGTTCCTTGGACATTGCCCTCTTTGGTTGGGGCCGTTAAAGTTCGGTGGGGGGTCCGTTCCGATTTACAGTTGTGCAGGGAGAGGGGGGGGGGCCCTCTTATTACTCATATTAGCATAATCTTTTCCATGTGTGCATGGAAGGGCCTGGTACATTTAAGGGAATAAGACTAAATTGTCGGGATTGGGGGAGGGGGTGTTATACTGAGCTGTAACGCTTTCCGCGAGGATGGCTGCTTTTAGGCCCACCTAGTATGTGGTTTAATATATGATCTTTATCCTCTTGAAAAAGTTGTGTCTTCTATCAAAGGGGCTGTACCTCCTTTGAGTAACTCTCTCGGTCTCTTCCTGGTCAAAAGGGGTCATTTGAAAGTGTGGCGGGAAAGGGCCGGGAGGCTGAACTTCTATCCAAGTCCCAGGCAACCAGCTATAACTAGGCTCGGTAGGTTTATCACCTCTACTCAAAGCTCTTCTCACTCTTTTGTTACAGAGACGAGCCTGCCCTATTTATTAGGCTGTGTTGGAGTAGCTCGCTTAGTTTCGGGGGCTCAAACTGAAGGGCTCTTCGCTTGGGGTTGCTGGCTAAATCATGATGCAAAAGGTACGAGTTAAAATCTCTGCTTTCTGTTACTTCTCTGGGTTTTTTCATTTCTCTTTCAGCGTTCCCTTGCGGTACTTTCTCTATTGCTCTTGTGTCTTTTTCTATCGCCTATACTAAAGGGGGAAAATGGTTTGTTTAAGGGTTGTGCTAGGGTTTTAGGGGGTATTAATGTTTGTGTGTTGTGTTTTGTTAAAAGGCTAGCTATAGGGTGTCAGGGCAGCCCGATTTGCACGGGCGACTTCTCAGTGTAAGGGAGATGCTTTGCTGTCTTAGCTATGCTCTGATTTTACCAAGTACACCTTCCGGTACACTTACCATGTTACGACTTGCCTCCCCTTTGTTTTATCACGGTTTAATTACTTAGTTTTTTGTTTGGGGAGAGTGACGGGCGGTGTGTGCGCGCTTTAGGGCCAGTTTCAGTACAACGCTCTATTTTGTGCTTACTGTTAAATCCTCCTTCAAGTACACGTTTCAGTGCACTATCCGTATGCACTTTGTTAGGGAATGTAGCCCATTTCTTCCCCTCTCATTCGCTACACCTCGACCTGACGTTTTGGGGTGTGCCAATTTTGCTTACTATTAGGCCTTTACAGGGTAAGCTGACGACGGTGGTATATAGGCGGGGACAACAAGAAAGGGTGAGGTTGAACGGGGGGTATCGGTTCTAGAACAGGCTCCTCTAGGTGGATCTTAAGCACCGCCAAGTCCTTTGGGTTTCAAGCTTGCGCTTGTAGTACCCGGGCGGATAGTGGGGGTAGCTCATTATCATAGTTTAGGGCTGGGCATAGTGGGGTATCTAATCCCAGTTTGTGGCCTAGCTTTCGTGGGGTCAGAGTTTTTAAAGTCACTTTCGTAGTTGAACCTCTTACCTTCGGGTGCGTATAACAGCCTTGAGGGCATTTGACTTTATTTTAGTTTAATCATAACCACCCTTTACGCCGGTGCCTATCAATTTGGGCCTCTCGTATAACCGCGGTGGCTGGCACGAGTTTTACCGGCCCTCTTAGCCCTAGCTAAGTCAAGTTTTCACTTATTGCTTAATGTTTATCACTGCTGGGACCCCTTGGGGGTGTGGCTATGAGCAAGGTGTCGTGGGCTCGTCTGTTGTGCCTGATACCGGCTCCTTGTTCCCTAGTAGGGAATTGTAGGGCATTTTCACAGGGGTGCGGATACTTGCATGTATAAGTTAGGCTAAAACTGATAGTAAAGTCAGGACCAAACCTTTGTGCTTACGGAGCTTTCTAGGGCTCGTCTTAACATCTTCAGTGTTATGCTTTTAGGTAAGCTACGTTAGC